TATTACTTTCTATTTACTATTTATTAATTCTATAATTTTTTTCTATAAGAAATTCATTGATATATAATTTATAGTTTATAGTTTATATAATATATAATATTCTTGGGGCATTAGGTGGTTATATATCTAAATTTATATTCATTGGAATAGTGGAGTTGAGATATCGCTTTCGAGCCCTTACTTTACCTAAATGAAATCACTGATTTTTATTTTATATATTTTTTTTTCTATTTTTCTATGTCTCTATAATTAGATATCTATATAATAATTATATACTGAATAATAAAGGGGTATAAAGAGAGGGCCCTTTTTCAAGCCTTACTGTTTTTGTGTAATATAATCTAGTAATTATCCTTTTTCTTTCAATTTGGGGAGATGGCTGAGTGGACTAAAGCGTCGGATTGCTAATCCGTTGTACGGGTTTTTCGTACCGAGGGTTCGAATCCCTCTCTTTCCGCTTTAGTCAATGACTTGGTATTTTTTCTTTATCTTTCAATTTCTCTTTCAACGAGTCTTTTTTTTTTATTTCATTTTAATTAATAGTTAAAAGTGTGGAATAAATAAAATCCTAAGAACATTTTAAAATCAAGCAAGGAAAACAGAAACTTTATTGTTATTTTTTATTCTTCACTCTTCACGTCCAGGATTCCGTCCTGGATCATTAGATAGGAATCCGAAGATAAAGAGAGAAACAAAGAATACCACTACTGTGTAAACAAATAGTTTAAGAGTAAGCATTACACAATCTCCAAGATCATTTTTTTTTGGAAAAAAAAATAATAGATTCTCCATTTTTATACCACATACCTTATTTTGACACCACGAAATTCTTTTTCTAAATCTATAGTATAGAAATAAAAAAGAATTTTCAGAAATTCATTTGTAATAAGAGTCAAGTCTTTCATTACCAAAAGCTTTTTTCATACCCGCAATTAGATATTGCGGAGGAATCTACTAGGTTCTTTCACTGTAAAAAAGGGTCCGAATGAGGAACTGGGGGGAGCCCAGACTTATTGTGGCGATCCAAGAATTTCATTATTTGAATCGAAGGGTTATACTATAAGACTTATCTGATCTTATGAATTGTTAGAATTTTTTTTTTTAAGAATAAATCATGAATTTTTCTAGGACCGTATTAAAGATCTCATCGAAAACTTACAGCAGCTTGCCAAACAAAAGCTAAGAGAAAAAAGAGCAAAGGTATTACTGGCATAAAATCTACGATTGGATTCAAAAAAGCATAAGCCTCGGGCAATTTTGAGAAGAAAAAACTACTTGAAGAAAGAGCAGAATTAAGACAAATACAGATCAAACTAAAGATATTAAGCATAACAAACATTTTTTTCTTTGTTCTTGAAGATAATTGTATTTATTTTGATTGAGTTATTAATATGATGAGTTCTTAATATGAGTTATTATAATTTTTTTTTTTTTGAATTAACCCAATCAAAAATCCTTCAATTCTCAAATCAAAAGAGAATAGACAAAACCATACTTTCATACAATATCTTAATTGAATTGTATGTAATGATCAATAAATGTCGTTTAATTCTCTATCTAAATGTCTCAAAATCCTAGCAACACTCTAATCTATTCTATATAGATTTGAACTAGAATTGACGAAGAACTACTATCAATATTAGTCTTTATTAATGTCGAATATAAATCAAAAATGGGGCGTGGCCAAGTGGTAAGGCAACGGGTTTTGGTCCCGGTATTCGGAGGTTCGAATCCTTCCGTCCCAGAGCATACCTATTATATTATATATATCATATCAGAATATAGATTTTCTATTTTATATCAGAATAAAAGAAAGATTGCCCTTTTTTAAACAACCTTATTTTTTTTTTAAGAGTAGAATAAGATTGGTTATAATCTGATTTTGCTTTCCTATAATGATTGATTCTTATATGAATTATATCTTTTTCAAAAATCAAAAATCGAATCGTGTTCAAATAACACACAGATGTAATTGAATCTATTTGTATACAGGTAAGAGGTAAGATGGGAGCATAGATTAAATCATATTTCTATTTAATAAGTTAGTTCTTCATAAAATAAAAATACGAGCCATGATTTAATCTGTACTTGTTTAATCTGTATTTGTTTTAATTTACATTTATACAAAATAGTAATAGTCTGGAACACTCTAATAGGATTCTTTTTTTATTTAGGATTCATCATCTTCATAGAATTGACGCAGTAGATAGGAGTTAAACGTCAATGTAAAATACCAATTTCAATATATGCGGCTGTCTGAATTTCATTAAAAAAAAACCAAGTTACATATGTAACATATGTCTTTTCTTTGAACCCCGTTTTTAAGTATTTTGTGTTTTCTTTTATGAAAAATTGTAAATATATGATATGTACCAATTGAGACAAAGTGTATTCATACATCTTAGTCGCTTTTCCTTAGGAAATAATTGCAGCCGGATTATTGACTCCAAGTCAAATAAACTACGCAGAAAGGGAGCGAGGGCTTATATATATATGTATTGTTATCGTTCTATTTCTTCTATTTCATTGATTCATTGAAAACTTTATTTTATTTCAATTGAGTTTTGTGACAATAGATTTGTTATCCCTAAATTTTAAATATTTAACTTTACCCTTTAACATAGAATGTTTCTAAAACATAGAATGTTTCTAATTACTTTCAAAGATATTTGTTTAGTCTACCTGATAGGTATGGGGATCCTCTTTTAATTATGATTTATCAAAAAGAATAACAACCCAAAGCCTCTATTCTATCAGTCTTTATCCACCACCTCGTGAAAAACAAAAAGAATTTACATTTTTTTTATGGTTTAATCCGAATATGAATTTTTCTCTATTATTATCAAAATGCGATTTTTACTGTAAAGCCTTATTCAAATAATGTAATGATAGTGAAATAGAAAATTTTTCAATCAATTAAATATTTTTAATAATGTCTTATGAGTCCTTGGTACTCGAAGAAGTGTGAAATTGGTGAATCTATTTTAGCAAGTCACCTCAAGATGCAGATTAAAAAAAAAAACTTATTTGTGTTATTTATTAGTTCAATTTTTTTATATTCTAATATTTATATTTAGATTATAATTCTAAAGAAAAAATAAAATAATATATTAAAAAAATATTTATTATATTTCTATATATTATATATTATATTTCTATATATTATATAATATATTATATATTATATGGGGTTAAATTTAATTCGTGCTGATACTTCTTGAGAAATTACCCATTCATAAAAGTATGGATTACTATGTACCGAACGAACCAATGATTATTCATGAGTCCATAATGGAATCAATTACATACTGTTTACAGCAACCTACTAGGAAATGTTATGGTAAAACTTCGTTTAAAACGATGTGGTAAAAAGCAACGTGCGACTTGAGGGATATGGTCGTCTGTGGATTCTTACATCCATCATTTTCTTTTTATATTAATTAGATAGGAATGAGGGTGCTCTTGGCTCGACATCGTTTGTTCTGTTTCACTAGAACCCTCCTTTTTGAGGTCGGGGGTTGGGATGTAAATAGTACATGATCTTAATGGAGCTCGAGTAAAAAAAAGTATTGATTCATTTTTTAAGGGAACGGATCTAGGGTTAGTGTTAATTAATAAGTTGAAACAGCTTCGTAAGTATATTTTCCATATAAAAATCGAAAGGATCCAATTTTCAAATTTATAAGTAAAACCTCTTGGAATTGGTAAAACTCTTTCGATTAAAAGTGTATCGCGCAGGAATCAAATCGACCATTTGTATGATTTTTTGATAAAAAGAAATCACAAAAAGGGTATGTTGCTGACGTTTTTTGAAACGATTAAAAATCACCGAAGTAATGTCTAAACCCAATGATTCAAAGAAACGATAAAGAATCCTGGAACAAGGAAATACCACTTTCAGTTGTCTCAATAAATAGATTCTAATTAAGAATCAAAATAGATTCTAAAGACAAAAAAAGGGTGCGTGGTTAGAGATCGCTCAATAAACGAAATACCTAAAGTAAAGGGTTTCCTTGGGTTATTAGCGAGTTATCCAACTTGAGTTATGAGGATGCGAATACAAATGATTTTATTTTCTTTTTCGGATAAGAATAAGGAATAATAAAAAGTACTTAACTCATATTTAATTGATTTGATTATTTTATGGATCCATTTGACATTACTAATTAAAAATTTCAAATTCGATCCATAGACATAATTTCGAATTTTCTTGAGCCGTATGAGGAGAAAACCTCTTATACGTTTCTAGGGGGGGTATTATTCATCTACATCTATCCCAATGGGTGGTTTATCGAATCGTTGCAATTGATGCTCGATGCCGAAGAGAAGGAAGAGCTCTTCGGAAAGTGGGCTTTTATGATCCGCTAAAGAATCAAACCTATTTAAATGTTCCTGCTATTCTATATTTCCTTGAAAGGGGCGCTCAACCTACGGGAACTGTTCATGATATTTCGAAGAAGGCGGGAGTTTTTATGTAACTTTGCCTTAATCAACAGATTAAATTCAATTAATGAATAGAACAAAAGAGGGGGGCGGTAGTATATAAAAGGTTATACAAAGTTATATAAGCCCCCTCTTTTGTTCTATTCATACCTATTTATTATTACTACCAAAAAATGTCTACTACTAAAAAATGTCGTCTTCTATAACGACAAAAATTTATTTTTATTTTAGTGATATAAATTCATTTAATTTAAGACAGATGAAAAAAGATCAAATGAATAACCGAAGTAGTTGGATTTCTAAATCCAAAATATTTACATTATTGCTAATTCAATACTAGTTGGTTTTTAGTCGAAACTTTCACTTTTTTTATGTTATGAACAAATAAATAAAAAAAAACAAATGGGATTTAAGATTTCTTTTTTTTTTACTTATATGGATTAAGTAAACCCAAGCATTGCGATACTTTGCTACGAATATTGATTCTTACGCTTACATCCTTTTGTATCCATGTTTATTATCCATATATAGTTAGTGCCAATTCAATACAAGTCATTAGTTTTTTCTTTATTTGTATAATTTATATTTTATTATATTAATTCAATATTTCATTTTTTTTTTTTTTTAATTTATGGTTCTCCACATTGTGTTCTTTTCTTAAGATTTACATTCATATTGACAACAGTGTATCAAACAAATATAATCCGATCATGAATAAATGTATCTATTTCCCTCTGTTCCATCTATGGACTTGGTTTTTTTATTTTACTTTATTTAAACGATGGATTCGTCGGATTTGCTGGGATACGAGAAGCCTTTATTTATTTATTATTTAATTTATTTATTTTATTGAAAAAAAAAAACGGATAAGATAATAATAGATAAGATAAGATACGAACTAAATCCGTGGCAGTACATCAATTTTGACTTAATCCATATCCTTATCTTAATCTAGATTCTTATTTTAGAAGTCAGTGTATTTGCATCTAATATGTTCATTATTTTTTTTATGTTCAGAATCGATTAGCAATATTTTTGCTATTTTACTATTTGGATTTCGGTGTGCAATTAAATCTAATTTTTTATTCCGATTGGATCTACACATTTTTTTTTTGGGGGGGGGGGTTGCTAACTCAACGGTAGAGTACTCGGCTTTTAAGTGCGACTGGCAATTTTTACACATTTGTATGAAGCAACGTCTTCGTCGATACTATCTCTAGAGCTTGTAAGACCGCGACTGATCCTCAAAGGAATGAATGGAAAAAGCAGCATGTCGTATCAATGTGGAATTCTGAGAATATTTTATTCTTAGCGGATCGGTTCAAAACTTTGTTTAAATTCTTGACGAAAAAAAAGAAAATGAAATTTTGGGTTAAGTGAATAAATGGATAGAGCCCTATGGCTCCAATTATAGGTAAACAAAAAAAAAGAAACGAGCTTCTGTTCTTAATTTGAACGATTACCCGATCTAATTAAACGTTAAAAATAGATTAGTCCTTGATGCGGGAAATGCTTTTCCCATAAGTGGATCATCGATTTATTTTTAAATCCTAATTATTAGTAGCTATTCTCCATTAGAGTGTGGGGGTAAATGTGTAGAAAAAGCAGTCTATTGATAAAGATAAAAATCCTTTTTTTCCAAAATCAAAAGAGCGATTGGGTTGAACAAATAAAGGATTTCTAACCATCTTGTTATCCTCGAATGAACATAAAACAATTAAATTAGATGGAAAAGGAGAGGCTAAAGAGTCCGTCGATCAGTCTTATCTGGTTCCGGGGTATATATCTATTTATTTCTTACTATAATATCCTGTTTTGACTGTATCGTACTATGTGTCATTTAATAACCCAAAAGAAATCCCTTATCCCCATCTAATTTTAAATGGAGGAATTTCAAGGATATTTAGAACTCGATAGATTTAGGCAACATGACTTCCTATACCCATTTATCTTTCGGGAATATAGTTATGCACTTGCTCATGGTCATGGTTTAAATAGATACATGTTGTTGGAAAATATAGGTTATGATAATAAATCTAGTTTACTGATTGTAAAACGCTTAATTACTACAATGTATCAACAGAATTATTTGATAATTTCTGCTAATGATTCTAAACAAAATCCATTTTTTGGGTACAACAAGAATTTGCATTCTAAAATTCTATCAGAAGGATTTGCAATCATTGTGGAAATTCCATTTTATCTACGATTAATATCTTCTTTAGAAGGGGCAGAAATCGTAAGATTTTACAATTTACGATCCATTCATTCAATATTTCCCTTTTTAGAGGAAAAGTTCCCACATTTAAATTATTCGGCGGATATACTAATACCCTACCCTGCCCATCTGGAAATATTGGTTCAAACCCTTCGTTACCGGGTGAAAGATGCTTCTTATTTGCATTTATTGCGGTTCTTTCTTCATGAGTATTCTAATTGTAACAGTCTTATTATTACAAATAAATCTATTTCCATTTTTTCAAAAAGTAATCCGAGATTCTTTTTATTCCTATATAATTCTTATCTATGTGAATACGAATCCATCTTCCTTTTTCTCCGTAACCAATCTTCTCATTTACGATTAACATCTTCTGGAGTCCTTTTTGAACGACTCTGTTTATATAGAAAAATAGAACATTTTGCCGAAGTCTTTGCTAATGATTTTCCGGTCATCCCATGCTTTCTCAAGGATCCTTTCATGCATTATGTTAGATATCAAGGAAAATCAATTCTGGCTTCCAAAGACACACCTCTTCTAATGAATAAATGGAAATCTTACCTTGTCAATTTATGGCAATGTCATTTTGATGTATGGTCTCACGCGGCAAGTATCCGTATAAACCAATTATCCAAGCATTCCCTTGATTTTTTGAGTTACTTTTCAAGTGTTCGACGAAATCCTGCAGTGGTGCGGAATCGAATGCTAGAAAATTCATTTCTACTAAATAATGCTCCCAATAAACTCGATACAATAGTTCCAATTATTCCTCTGATTGGATCATTGGCTAAAGCGAAATTTTGTAACGCAGTAGGGCATCCAATTAGTAAGCTGACTCG